TTAATTATATTCATAAAATTTTTTATAAAATAATAAAAATCTCAAAATATTTAATTCTATTTTTTTATTATTTCTTAATTTCTTATTAATTTAATAAAAAAATAAAGTAAAAGCGGGTAGCGGGAATCGAACCCGCATCGTTAGCTTGGAAGGCTAGGGGTTATAGTCGACGTTGATTCATCATTTTTAACGTCTCTAATTCAAAACTGAACGTGAAACTTTGGTTTCATTCGGCTCCTTTATGGAAGATGTATAAATTCCTATATTAAGACATGAACGAAAAAAAAAAATTCCACCCATAACATCTATGTCAGCTTTTCTGTCTGAATGTATTCAGAACAACCCGCTTTCTAGACGATCCCTATAGAAAAGAGGGGGATTATATTATAACAACCTTTCTAGTTACTTCGTTCTCTATTTCTATGTGAGAGAATCCTTAGGAAAAGCATTTTGTTTCTACCGAGCTAAAACAATTTGTCGATGTCTCTAGTAAACCAAAGTCATTGTTTAATAGCCATTTTGCTTCAATTTCCATAATACAAATTCCAAATTAAAGATTTAGTTACGATTAGAAAGCCACTTTCTATCTTTATCCATGGATCCTTTACTCATACTTATTCAATTAGAAGTATTGATCTAATAAAAAAAAAAAAAATTATGTTTCGTAATCTCATAATCCAATTTTTCAATTTTTAATTGATTCTTGGATACAAATCACGAGAATGTATATTCTTCCTCGAATTTTTCATTGAGAGGTAAAGGATTAAATCCTTTTAAGAAATAAAGTTTTTGGTCGGAATGAAATATTAATCAAACCGAAAGACCCCTTAACTATATAAAGGGTTATAGAACGAATCACACTTTTACCACTAAACTATACCCGCTACAATCCGATTATTGTATATAAATGAACCTTTTGTCGAACAAGAAAATGGGTCGTAATAAAAAGTTAAAAGAGTAAAAAGAAAGGATAGGATCATAAAATAATCATGAAAATTAGAGCGTTTACGTGTTGTATCAGAGAACCCAATGAGATTCGGAAAAGAGAATTCATTAAATTTCAATAACTAAAACTAAATAACAAGTGTTTTTTTGCCGGAGGTTTTTGACCTAGACGTCTCGACAAAACTACTTAAGCCATAACATACATGAAAATGTATTGTGCAAGAATCCACAGCTCCCTTTTTGTTATTTATTTACTTTAACTAAAATAAAAGGAATAAAGAATAAATATAAAAAATTAAGATAAGAAACGACACTTTGATTCGATATCATTTGATTCTATATCATAGAAATAAAAAGAGTTTTTATTTTTCCAATCGTAATAACAAGCAAGTATTTTAGTTTTCAAATAAAAAAAAATTATTTATGATTCGTTGGAACAATAAATGGCGGGCCCGGCCTGGTCAGTACTTAGCCGGGCCGTGGAACTAAAAAGCACTCTCGGATGAAAAAAAATATTATATATTATGAAGGGCTCTTTCAATCCTTATTTTTTATAATGTAACATAGTATTATCCTTTTTCAATTGGGAGGAGAGATGGCTGAGTGGACTAAAGCGTCGGATTGCTAATCCGTTGTACGAGTTTTTCGTACCGAGGGTTCGAATCCCTCTCTTTCCGTTTTTGTTGATGACTTGGTATTTTCTTTCGAATTTTTCGCGAGCTCTTTTTTTTTTTTATAGTTAAAAATGTGTAATAGATAAAATCCTACTAAGAACATTTAAAAATCAAGCAAGGAAAACAAAAACCTTATCTTTTATTCTTCACGTCCAGGATTACGTCCTGGATCATTAGACAGGAATCCGAAAATAAAGAGAGAAACAAAGAATATCACTACCGTGTAAACAAATAGTTTGAGAGTAAGCATTACATAATCTCCAAGATTTTTTTTAGTAAAAAAGAGAATAGATTCTCCGTTTTTATACCGCATACCCTACTATTTTTATTTTTTATTTTGACACCAAGAAATAAAGTGGGGTGATCCAGATTTTTCGCGGTTGTACAAGAATTTCAATATTTGAATTGAGGGTGTAAGACTTATCTGATCTTATCAATTCTTTTCTTTGAATTTTTTTTTTTTCAATAAATCATGAATTTGTCTAGACATTATTAAATTAAAGATATCATCGAAAACTTACAGCAGCTTGCCAAACAAAGGCTAAGAGAAAAAAAAACAGGGGTATTACTGGCATAACATCTACGATTGGATTTAAAAAAGCGTAGGCCTCGGGCAATTTGGCGACGAAAAAACTACTTGAATAAAGAGCAGAATTAAGACAGATACAGATCAAACTAAATATATTAAGCATAACAAACATTTTGTTCTTGAGGATAATTGTATTTTATTTATTTTGATTGAGTTATTAATAAATTGAGTTTTTTTTTTTATTTTATTATTATAAATATGTTATTATTCATAGAAAAGAAAAATGAATAAAAAGAAAATAAGATAGACCAAAAAACTTTCTTTGATTTGAACTCACCCAATCAAAAATCCTTCAATTCTCAAATCAAAAGAGAATAGAATAAACCATACTTTCATACAATATCTTAATTGAATTATATGTAATGATCAATAAATTCCGTTTAATTCTACGTCTACATGTATAAAAATTCTAGTAATCTATTTTATAGATAATAGATATTTAGACTTGAGTTGACGAACAACCAGTACCAATATTAGTGTTTATTAGTGTCGACTAGAAATGGGGCGTGGCCAAGTGGTAAGGCAACGGGTTTTGGTCCCGCTATTCGGAGGTTCGAATCCTTCCGTCCCAGAACATACCTGACCCACGATCATTTTATTAATCTATAATTTTATTAATCTATAATAAAAAAGAAAATATATATCTATATCATAATCTATATCATAATAAAATATATCAAAATAAAGATTGTCTTTTCGACCAGTCTTCCGTTTAAGAGTATAATATTGTTATAGAATGTGATTCTTATTTCTTTTTTTTTTTTTTTTATTATTAATCATATCTTTTTCACAAATTTAATCGAGTTCAAATAACACGCATATGAAACAAAATTTTGATTTGTTAAATATTTATTTTGATTTGTTAAATATTACTGATTTTACAATATGAAATATGAAAAAATAACAACCTAAATCTTCAATCTTTCCTTACATCAGTCTTTTTTTTTTATTAATCATTGATGGTTTAATCCAATATGTATTTATCTTTCTCTTAATGATGATAAAAAGCGAATGGTACTTACTGTAAAACCTTATGCAAATAATGATATAGGGTAGGAAACTATTCAATCAATTAAATCTTTTTAATGATTTCTTATGAGTTCTTGGTACTCTAAGAAGTGTGAAATTGTTGAATTTATCCTATCACGTTACTTGAAGATAGATATTCAAAATAACTTGTTTATTCGTGTTTATTTATTCATGTTATGTTAGTTATAATTAAAAAAAAATTATAAACAATGGGGTTAAATTGATTGAATTCTTGTTGAGACTTCGTCATACATTATCCATTCTTCATATAGAAGAAAAAAGTATAGATTATTTAGAAGAAAAAAGTATAGATTATTATGTACCGACCGAACCGATGATTATTCACGATTCCATAATTGAATCAATTACATACTGGTTCCAAACTGAAGGAATGTTATGGTAAAACTTCGTTTAAAACGATGTGGCAGAAAGCAACGTGCGACTTGAAGGACATGATCAGCTGTGGATTCTTACATCCACCACTTTTTTATATTATATAGGAACGAAAGTGCTCTTGGCTCGACATCATTTGTTCTGTTCCACTGGAACCCTCATTTTTGAGAGTGTTGCCATGTAAATAGTACACGATGGAGCTCGAGTAGAACGTATTGATTAATTTCTCAAGGGCAAGAATCTAAGGTTAGTATCGATCAATAAATTGGAACAACTTCGTAAGTATATTTTAGATATATAAATCTAAAGGATCCAATTCGATAAAATTTAAAAGTTAATTTTGTTGGAATTGGTAAAACTCTTTTGATCAAATCAAAAGTAAAGTGTATTACGTAGGAATCAACCATTCATACGATTCTTTGATAGAAAGAAATCACAAAAAATGGTATGTTGCTGCCGTTTTGAAACGATTTAAAGATCACCGAAGTAATGTCTAAACCCAATGATTCAAGGCAAAGATAAAGATCCTGGAACAAGGAAATACCGTTTTCAATTGTCTCAACAACCAGATCATATTTAAGAATCAAAATAGATTCTAAAGGAGACAGACAAAAAGGGTTAGAGACCACTCAATAAATTTAATACCTAAAAGGTTTCTTTTGAGTTATTTGAGAGTTATTCAACTTGAGTTATGAGGATACAAATAATTTTTTTTTTGGGGGGGGGGGGGAAGACTAAGAAAAAGTATTTAAACTAAAATCAATAATATAATGAATTTGATGATTTTATGGATCTATTTGATATTATGATTCTATACATAGACATAATTTAGAATTTTCTCGAGCCGTACGAGGATAAAACTTCTTATACGTTTCTAGGGGGGGGGGAGTATTGTTCATCTATCCCAATGAGCCATTTATCGAATCGTTGCAATTGATGTTCGATCCCGACGAGAGGGAAGAGATCTTCGTAAAGTGGGTTTTTATGACCCGATAAAGAATCAAATCTATTTAAATGTTCCTGCTATTCTATATTTCCTTGAAAAAGGTGCTCAACCTACAGGAACTGTTCATGATATTTCAAAAAGGGCGGGGGTTTTTACGGAACTTCGCCCTAATCAACAAATAAAATTCAATTAATGAAAATAAAAAAATGTGGATGATTTGTATATAGCCTTGTATAACCTTTTTGTTTCTTTGCTATTTCCTCTTTTGTTCTATTTATATCATACTAATTATATCATACTCAATTTATTATTGTTACTATAAAAGAGTGTCTTTTATAACGACAAAAATCTATTTATATTTTATTGATATAAATTTTATTGATATATATAAAATAGATAGAAAAAGATTAAGTGAATAAATAAA